AATAAAGTAAGCTAATCCATTAAGCTATTGGGTTCATACCCCAAATATGATTTAAAATCCTTTATTAATTTTTTTTAAAAAATTAATGATATGAATAATTATAATAACAATTTTAATTTCAATTTCTTCAAATTCATGATTTATTTATTGATTATCAATAGAAATAAATTTAATAAGATTTATTCCAATTATAAATAACTACAAAATTAAAAATTGTAACTCAATAATCATCTATTTCATTATCCAATCATTTTCTTCATCTTTATTTTTTATTTCAAGATTCCAATTTAATTTAAGAAATTCTTTAATTTTTATAATAATTATAAATATAACTATTTTAATTAAATTAGCTATTATTCCTTTTCATTTTTGAATTATAAGAATTAGAGAATCATTAAATTTTGATGCATTATTCCTAATTTTATCAATTCAAAAAATCATTCCATTATTCATTCTTTCTAATTTCTTTTTCAATAAAATTATTATTTTAATTATAATATCCACATTAACTAGATCCATTTTAGCTTTAAACTTAAAGCTTTTCAAAAAATTATTGATTCTTTCTTCAATTTCTCATCAAGGTTGAATAATTTCTTTAATTTTTTTTAAAATTAATTTTTGAATAACATATATTATAATTTATTCAATTATTATTTTCTCAATTATAAAAAGCTGTAAAAAACATAAAGTTTACTCAATATTTACAATTTTTAACAATAAAATCAATTATAATGAAAAAATAAATTTCATTATACATTTCATGTCCTTAGGAGGAATACCTCCTTTTTTAGGATTTTTTATAAAAATAATAACTATTTTTATTTTAATAAAATTTAGAACTTTTATTATTATAATTTTAATTATCTCTTCTTTAATTAATTTATTCTTTTATTTTAAAATTTTAACGCCTATTTTTTTTTTAAATTTAAAAAGCTTTAAAAATTTAAAAATTAATTTTAATAATAAAACTTTATTTATCAATATAAATTTAATATTTTTAATTTTTTTAATAAATTTATGAATTTATTAAGATTTTAAGTTAAAAAAACTATTTACCTTCAAAGTAAAAATTATTTTATAAATAAATCTTAGTAAAAGAAATTATCATAAATAAATTTACAATTTATCGCCTAAAATTCAGCCATTTTACCGCGATGAATATACTCTACAAATCATAAAGACATTGGAACAATATATTTAATTTTTGGGAGCTGAGCTGGGATAATAGGAATAAGAATAAGAATTCTTATTCGAATAGAACTTAGTCAACCTGGGACACTAATTGGAAATGATCAAATTTATAACGTAATTGTTACTGCTCACGCTTTCATTATAATTTTTTTTATAGTTATACCTATTATAATTGGGGGGTTCGGAAATTGACTTGTCCCAATTATATTAGGTGCTCCAGATATAGCTTTTCCCCGAATAAATAATATAAGATTTTGATTACTTCCACCTTCATTATTTTTATTAATCAATTCTTCTTTAATTGAATCAGGAGCAGGGACTGGTTGAACAGTTTACCCTCCTTTATCTTCTAATTTATCACACTATGGCCCTTCAGTAGATTTAGCAATTTTCTCTCTTCATTTAGCAGGAGCATCATCAATTCTAGGAGCAATTAATTTCATTACTACAATTATTAACATACGATCAATTGGGATAACCCTTGAACGTATACCTTTATTTGTTTGATCAGTATTAATTACTGCAATTTTACTTTTACTTTCCTTACCTGTTTTAGCAGGAGCAATTACCATATTATTAACAGATCGAAATTTTAATACATCATTCTTTGACCCTTCAGGAGGAGGAGATCCAATCTTATATCAACATCTATTTTGATTTTTTGGGCACCCCGAGGTCTACATTTTAATCCTTCCAGGATTTGGAATAATTTCACAAATTATTTGCTTTAGAACAGGTAAAAAAGAACCTTTTGGAAACTTAGGAATAATTTATGCAATAGCAGCAATTGGTTTACTTGGATTTATTGTATGAGCTCATCACATATTTACAGTAGGAATAGATGTTGATACACGAGCTTACTTTACATCAGCCACTATGATCATTGCAGTACCTACTGGTATTAAAATTTTTAGCTGATTAGCTACTTTGCACGGCTCAAATATTAATTATAACCCACCTATTTTATGAGCATTAGGATTTGTATTTTTATTTACAATTGGAGGATTGACTGGTATTATATTAGCAAATTCATCTATTGATATTATTCTACACGATACGTATTATGTTGTAGCTCACTTTCATTACGTTCTTTCAATAGGTGCAGTTTTTGCAATCATAGGAGCAATTGCTCATTGATTTCCTATATTTTTTGGATTAAACTTTAACTCAATTTTAATAAAAACTCAATTTTTTATTACATTTATTGGAGTAAATTTAACTTTTTTCCCTCAACATTTTTTAGGTCTAGCAGGAATACCCCGCCGTTATTCAGATTACCCAGACTTTTTTTCTAAATGAAATTTTATCTCATCCTTAGGCTCAATAATTTCATTATTGGGAGTAATTTTAATTATTTCTATTATTTGACTTAGATTTTTAGAAAAAAAAATAATTTATTCTTCTCATATAACTAATTGTTCAATTGAATGAATATTAAACTTTCCCCCATCAGAACATTCATTTAATCAAAATAATATTATTTTAAAGTAAACATATGATAACTTGATCACAAATATCTTTCTCTGATATAAACTCTCCTATTATAGAACAAATAGCATTTTTTCATGATCATTCAATAATAATTATTATAATAATTACTATTATTACTATTTACATAATTATTAATATTATACTAAATAATTTAACAAGACGTTCAATAATAGAAGGACAAGAAATCGAATTTATTTGAACAATTATTCCAGCAATTACATTAATTTTTATTGCAATTCCATCTCTTCATTTACTATACTTAACTGATGAAATATTTAATTCTCAGATTTCAATTAAAGTTCTTGGCCATCAATGATATTGATCATATGAATACTCAGATTTCAATAAAGAATTTGACTCATTTATAATTCCAGAATCAGAAATGAATTTAAATTCAATTCGCCTTTTAGAAACTGATAATAATTTAGTTATCCCAATAAATACAAATATTAAATTTTTAATTTCATCAACTGATGTAATTCATTCATGAACTATTCCATCTTTAGGTTTAAAAATAGATGCTATTCCTGGCCGATTAAATCAATGCTTTTCTTCTTCTAATCGGCCAGGAATATACTTTGGCCAATGTTCAGAAATTTGTGGTGCAAACCATAGATTTATACCAATTTCAATAGAAATTACTTCTATAAAAAATTTTATAAATTTCATCCAAAATTCATTGAATGGCTGAAATTTATAAGCAATGGTCTCTTAAACCAATTCATAGTTAATATTAACTTTCAATGAAAAAACTAGTTAAAAAAAAATAACAAAAGAATGTCATTCTTTAATTACTTAAAGTGTTTTTTAATACCTCAAATTTTCCCAATAAATTGGATCTTATTAACAACAAATTTAATATTATCAATTACCTCTTTCATATTAATTTTATATTTCATTTCATTTAATTATAATAATAAATTTATTAATAAATTAGAAAAAAAAAATAATTTTAATTATCAATGATAAATAATTTATTTTTAATTTTCGATCCTTCAACATCCTTAAATTTTAGATTTAATTGATTAGTCATATTTTTATGAATTTTTATTATTCCTTACTTTTATTGATCTTGTTCTTCTTTATTTTCAATTTCCTGAAAAAAACTGCTGAAAAATTTTTTTCAGGAAATTGAAAATAATTTAAAATCTCATAAAACAAAAAATAGTTTAATTGTTACTTCTATTTTTTTATTTATTTTGATAAATAATATTTTAGGCCTTTTCCCTTATATTTTTACTGCTTCAAGCCATATAATTTTTACTATATTTTTTGCATTTCCATTATGAATTAGAATAATTATTTATTTAGTTTTAAATAAAACTAATATAATAATATCACACCTTGTTCCTTTGGGGTCACCTATTTTCCTAAGATTTTTTATGGTTTTAATTGAAACTGTAAGAAATTTAATTCGCCCTATTACTTTATCTGTTCGTCTAATAGCAAATATAATTAGAGGCCATTTATTAATCCATCTTCTTTCATCTATTTCTTTATTAGGGGAAACATTTTTGATTATATCAATTCCATTGATAATGATTTTAATTTTACTAGAAACTGCTGTTGCATTTATTCAAAGATTTGTTTTTGCAATTCTAATTTCATTATATATTAATGAAACTTAAATTATATTTAATAACATATGATATTTCATCCTTTTCATTTAGTAGAAAAAAGTCCATGACCCTTAACAAGATCAATTTCAGCTTTTTCTTTGACTCTAGGATTTGTAAGTTATTTCCATAATTTAAATTCAACTTTAATTTTAATAGCAATTTTTATAATTTTTATTTCTTCATTTCAATGATGACGAGATATTTCTCGAGAAGCTTCCTTTCAAGGATTTCATACAAAATGAGTATTAAACGGATTAAAATTAGGAATATTATTTTTTATTTTATCTGAAGTTTTTTTTTTTATCTCTTTTTTCTGAGCTTTCTTTCATAGAAGTCTATCACCTAATATTGAAATTGGAAGTTTATGACCTCCTAAGAATATTATTCCTTTTAATCCATTTGAAATTCCTTTATTAAATTCAACAATTTTAATTTCATCTGGTATTACAGTAACCTGAAGACATCATGCTATTTTAAATAAAAATTATATTTCTGCTTTAATTTCTTTAAAAATTACAATTTTCTTAGGCGTTATATTTACTGCTTTTCAAATTTTTGAATATTCTCAAGCCCAATTTTCCATTTCAGATAGCATTTTTGGTTCAACTTTTTTTATAACTACTGGCTTTCATGGTTTCCATGTTTTAATTGGATCAATTTTTTTAATTGTTTCCTTCATTCGAATTAAAAATCAATTAATTTCTTCTGACCATTTCTTTGGCTTTGAAGCATCCGCTTGGTATTGACATTTTGTTGATGTAGTATGATTATTTTTATTTACATTTATATATTGATGAGTTTATTATTTAATTAGTATAAATGAGTACATTTAATTTCCAATTAAAAAGTTTTAAATAAAATTAAATAATTTATTTATTTTTAATTTTAATTATTTTAATAATGTTATTAACTATATTTATAATAATAAATTTTAAGAATTTAGAAAGAAAAGAAAAAAATTCTCCTTTTGAGTGTGGATTCGACCCCTTTTCTTTATCACGTGTGCCTTTTTCTCTTAAATTTTTCTTAATCGGCATTATTTTTTTAGTCTTTGATATTGAAATTGTTATTATTATTCCTTTTCCTTTATTAGCAATAAATAAAAATTTAATTTTTACTTTATCATTTTTAATAATTAATTTATTAATTTTATTGGGATTATTATATGAATATAAATTTAGAATGTTAGATTGACTTAAATAATATTAGAAAAGTATTTAAAAAAAAATAAAACCTAATTTGCAATTAGAAATTGAGATCATCCTTTTCTAAATAAAATAAAGCGATATTAAATTGCATTCAGTTTCGGCCTGAATTTAGAAAAATTTCTATTTTTTAATAGAAGCCAAAATTTGAGGCATTTCATTGTTAATGAATTTTATTGATTTCTTAATCCTATTAAATTTAAAGATTAATATAATTAGGCTTCTAACCTATAATTAATGAAAAATTCATTTAATCTTTATTTAAATAGTGTAGTTTCATAACACTTAACATTTTCATTGTTAAAACCTTTTTAAGTTTAAATTCCAAAAAATGATGCAAATAAAATCAAAAAGATTGAACTTAAATTCCAAAAAATGATGCAAATAAAATTAAAAAGATTGAACTTAAATTCCAAAAAATGATGCAAATAAAATTAAAAAGATTGAGTTTTAAGTTAAAAATAACAAATAAAAAAATAATTCTTTGAGGTAAAATAATTTTTCATGCTATTATTATTAATTGATCATAACGTATCCGAACATATGTTCTTCGGATAATAATAAATGTTATTATTAATATAAGTATAGAAATTTCTGTAAAAGCTATATTTCCTACAAATAAATAATTTGTAATATATCTAATAATCATAATTATTCCATATTCTGATATAAAAATAATTGCAAATAATCAAGACCCATACTCAATATTAAATCCTGAAACTAATTCAGATTCTCTTTCAGATAAATCAAAAGGAACTCGATTTATTTCCGCTAAAATTGTAAATATTCAAATTATAAAAATAAAAAAAAAACCAAAAATTATTGGAAATTTTCTTTGAATTATTATAAAATTTAATATATTATATCTTTCTGCCACTAAGCATAAACTAACTAAAATTAAAGCTATTCTTACTTCATAAGAAATTACCTGAGCAAACCCTCGATATGCCCCAATAAGAGAATATTTTGAATTAGAGGCTCATCCTCTAAATAAAATAGTATAACTTCTAATTCTTGAAATGCAAATTATAAAAACAATACTTAAATTTAAATTTATTGTATTATTTTTATATAAGAAAATTATTCACATTATTATTATTATTGAAATTATTACTAAAGGAGAAATAAATTGAATTATTATATTTATATAAAATATAAAATTCATTTCTTTTCTAAAAAGCTTTAAAGCATCACTAAATGGTTGCAATAATCCTTCAATTCCTGCTTTATTAGGCCCCTTCCGAATATGACAATAGCCTAAAATTTTTCGCTCTATTAGTGTAAAAAATGCTACTCTTAATAAAACTATTAAAATAAGAATTGTAAATTGAATAAAATTTAGCACTATTAAAGGAAATTTTTCATTAAGGAAGCTTAAATTCCTGGCATTTTTCTGCCACTTTAATAATTCCAAAAAATGATGCAAATAAATTTAAATTTTTTTAAAAAATTAATTTTTAGAATTCCTTTCGTACTAGCTAAAATTAAATTTAAATTAAGATAGAAACCAACCTGATTCTCATCGGTCTAAACTCAGATCATGTAGGAATTTAAAAGTTGAACAAACTTCTTTTTTTAACATCTTCATTAAAAAAGTATCCTAATCCAACATCGAGGTCGCAAACTATTTTGTCTATAAGATCTATCAAAAATTATTACGCTGTTATCCCTAGAGTATTTTTTTCATATTATCATTAATAATGGGTCATTTTTTTTTTAAAAAAAAGTTTAATATATTTTTTAGTTGCCCCAACTAAGAATTTTTATTAATATATTATGTGCATATATATAAATAAAAATTCTTAAATTCTTAGGGTCTTCTTGTCTTTAATTTATATAATTGTTTCTTCACAAATTAAAATAACTTCAATTATTAAATTTAAAAAAACTTTTCCCTGTAATTCCATTCTTTTAGCATTCAATTAAAACCTTATTACAATACCTTTGTATAGTCAAAATACTACAGCAATTTAAAGATTTTCATTGAGCAGGATTTACATTTAATAATATTAACTAAATAAGTTGTTTTTATTAAACAGTCAGAAAAATTATTTGCTGAATTCTTTAAATTTATTTTAATAAAGTATATAATTTTATTTTAATTTATTTTATTTACATGTTCTTATACTAATACTTTCATTTTTATTTTAAGTAAAAATTAACTTAAACCAACATAAAAAAATTATTTTTTATTTAAAAAATAAATTAATTATAACAATATATAGAATAATTTTACTCCTTACTTTTAAAAATTTTTAATTTTAAGAAATTAAATCTTAGCTTATCCCAAGATTAATCTTCTATAATTTTATAAATAAAAGCTTTTATTATAGAACAATATATAATTTTTATATATAAACTAGATATTTTAAGTTTTGACAAGCATTTCACATCTAAAAATTATTTTTATTTTATAATGAAATATAAAATTAATATAAATTTTAGATCAACTTATTTCTAGAAATTTAAATTTTTATTTTTTTTAGAAAATCCCTTATGCAAAAGGTACATTTAATTTACTTTTAAATTTTTAATAAATTATCCTTTTCAGTTTTGAAAAAAAAAATTCAATAATTTAATTAATTTTAATAAATAAATGCTAATTAAATTACTTTTTTTAAAAAAAATGGTAAATTATATACAAATTTTCATTGTAAATGAAATATCTAATGATTTCATTTTTTTTTTAAAACACTTTCCAGTATTTTAACTTTGTTACGACTTATCTTAAAAAAGAGTGACGGGCGATATGTACATATCCTAGAGCTTAATTCAAATTAACTTTCTATTTTAATTTTACTTTCAAATCCTAAACTTTTTTTCATTTTTTTACCAAAAAAGGACTGTAATTCACTTCATACTTTAATTTTTGCTGCACCTTGACTTAATTTTATTTAAATATATAAATAATATACTTCAATAATAATTGTATATTATTATTTTAATAGTGGTATACAAACTGTCTTTTTCCAATTAAAGTAAGATTAAGGTGTTTTATCCATTATAGAGCAAATTCCTCTGAAAAGCTTAAGATACCGCCATAATTTTTTGCTTTCATAATATTTATATACTTACAATGTTAAGCTCCCTAATAATAGGGTATCTAATCCTAGTTTAAAAAAGGAATTTAAATTCTAATTTTAAAAATAAATTTAAAAAAAATTTCACCTTTAATTTAAATTACTTAAATAATATTTATTTAAATTTAATTAGAAAGAGAATAATTCTATTTGTTTAACCGCTGCTGCTGGCACAAATTTAGCTAGAAATTAATACTAGTTCTCAATAATTTTTAATTATTAATTAAATTAAATTTTCTAGTTTTTTTTTTAAATTATTTTATAAAAAAACTAGAAAATTTTTCCCATAAACCAAACCAAATTTAAATTAAAAATTAAATCTARTTAAAAAGTTAGGCTTTCTAATTTCATTTCGTTTCAAACTCATGTCTATCGGTCATCTGGATATATAAAAGGAAGCGCTATGCCAGACTTTACACGTCAAATTTCCCACTATTTTGTTATCGGTCCTATATTTGAGCAAAATGTTTCCATTTCTCCTTTTTTCTCCGAATTTATACACTAGTAGATGTGAACATGACTTAGTATGACCCTTTGTTACTCTCCTATGGGTCAATAGATGAGACAGCCGGTTGTCGACCCTTATTCAAAATAGATGATATACTATTCCGGCATAGTAAAATGCCTGAATAAAGGGTTATCTTGATAGGATAAAACATGTAAATTTATACTTTTACTATTTAACTTTAATAAAATTAATTATTTCCTAAAAATTCAAAATTTTTTGTGCATTTACACCTAAAGTTATTTGCATCATTTTTTGGAATTTAAATTCAATCTTTTTGATTTTATTTGCATCATTTTTTGGAATTTAAATTCAATCTTTTTGATTTTATTTGCATCATTTTTTGGAATTTAAATTCAAAAATATTTTCAAAAAAAAAATATTTTTACATTTTCAACGTAATGTTTTTTATTAAACTATGAAAATTAAATTATTAATAAAATAAATAGTATAGTTAATATAATAATTTTAGAAAAAGATATTCTATTAGAAAGAAATGAAATTTTATAATTTTTTATAAATATATTTTTTATTCCTAGTGGCCCTATTATTTCAATTCAAGTTCAATCATTAATTCTTATTTTTAAAAAATTTTTAGTATTAAAAAGGGTGCATAAACTTGTTAATTTTGATAAAAATCATATTGTTATAAAAAATTCGAAATTTTTAGGATTTAAATAACTAATTTTTATAAAATAAATTCTTATATATAAAACTACTGTTAATAAAATTAATCTTAACAATTTTTGTAAATTAGTAATAAAAATTATTCTATGATAAGGTATAATAAATCAAAAAAGTAAATTTCCTACAACTAGTAATAAAAAAGTTAAAAAAAAAATAGGAAATTTTATAAAAATATCATAATTAATTTTAATTAAAATATTAAATAAAGTTCCTTTAAGAAATATATAATAAATTAAACGTATATTATATAAAAAAGTAAAAATTACTCCTGATACAAAAATTACTAATACAATTAAATTAAAGTTTTTCATTAAAAAATATTCTAAAATTAAATCTTTTGAATAAAATCCTCCAATAAATGGAATTCCTATTAAAGAATAAAATGAAATTAATATACATCTTAAAACTAAGGGGCTAAAAGAAAAAAAATCTGATAATATTCGAATATCTTGTTTTCCTATTAAATTATGAATTACAAAGCCTGCTCCTAAAAATAGTATTGATTTAAATACAGCATGTATAATTAAATGAAAAAAAGCTAAATTAGTTAAATTTATTGACAAAACTACTATTATTATTGAAAGTTGACTAAGAGTAGAAAATGCAATAATTTTTTTTAAATCATTTTCAAAAAATGCATTAATCCCTGCTATTAGCATAGTAAGTAACGAAATTTTAAGTAAAATTTCGCTAATAAATTCAATCTGAAATAAAAAATCAAAACGAATTAATAAATAAACTCCAGCTGTTACTAAAGTTGAAGAATGAACTAAAGAAGAAACTGGAGTGGGGGCTGCTATAGCAGCGGGAAGCCAAGCAGAGAATGGAATTTGAGCTCTTTTTGTTAATCCAGCAATAACAATAAATATTTCACAGATAAATTCAAGTTTATTTATTCTTATTAAATCAAATGAACCAAAATTTAATATAAAAATAATTATTATAATTATTATTACATCTCCAATACGATTTCTAATAATAGTCATTATTCCAGAATTAAACGAATTTGTTCTTTGATAAAAAATAACTAAAATATAAGAAATTAACCCAAGACCGTCTCAGCCTAAAATTAATATAAAAGCATTAGGTATTATAATTAATAAAATTATTGATAGAACAAATATTAATACTATTCAACAAAAAGAAATTTTATTTTTTTCATGTCTTATATAACTATAGCTATATATTAATACTATTCTTGAAATTAATAAAACAATACATGAAAATAAACATCTTATTCAATCAAATAGTAAATATAATTTTAAATCTAGATTATTAATTGAAATAAGATTATACTCTAAAATTAAAAAGTTATTTAAATAAAATATTGTTACAAAAAAAAAAAAAAAAAATAAACTAATTATGAAAAATATTAAAGTTCATTTAATAAAAATTGTCTAATGAAATAAATTCGTCTATAAATCCACAATTTATAATTTTTATTAATAAACTAATTAAACTTTAAATTCATTTTATAAAAAAATCAATTTTTAAAATTCAAAAACATATAGGTATAAAGTGTATAAATAATAAAAAGTATTCTCGTTCAGAAATCAGAAAATTTCTAAATAAAATTCATCCTTTACCATGATTAATATAGCTATATATATATATGGTATAACATGCGCTTATAAAAATTAGTATTATAATAGGAAGTATTAAAAATATTCTAAATTTTAGAAGTCTAGCTCTTAAGAATAATTCTCCAAATAAATTTATTGTTAGAGGCGCAGCTATATTAAAAATTCTAAATAAAAATCATCATAAAGTTAAATTTGGAAATACTATAATTATTCCTTTAATTAAAAAAATATTTCGCGTGTAAAATCGTTCATAAATTATATTAGATAGACAAAAAAGACCTGACCTACATAACCCATGGCCAATTATTATTATCAATATACCATAAGAACCAAAAGAATAAAATGTTAAACAACCTGCTAAAGCAATTCCTATATGAGAAATAGATGAATAAGCAATTAAAGCTTTAATGTCAACTTGAAATAAACAATAAATTCTAATTATAATTGCCCCTAAAAATGAAACATTAATTAAAAATAATGATAAATTTATTATATCTAAAAAAAAAAATCTTTTAAATCGATAAATTCCGTAAAATCCTAATTTTAATAAAACTCCAGCCAATATTATTGATCCAGAAATAGGAGCTTCAACGTGAGCTTTAGGTAATCATAGATGAAAAAAAAATATTGGAATTTTTACTAAAAAACCTAAAATTATTATAAAGAAAATAAAACCTATTTGTATAAAAATTCACTCATTAAAAATAATATTAAAAGAAATTTTATAAGTAATTGTTAAAATTAATAAAGGAAGTGAGCCAAAAATTGTATATATTAATATATAAAATCCAGCCTGAATACGTTCAGGCTGTCTCCCCCATTTTAAAATTATTATAATAATAGGAAAAAGAACAGATTCAAAGAATAAGTAAAAGATAATAAAATTCATAGATGAAAAACAAATTATTAATAAATTTAACATTAAAATTACATAAAATAAAAAATATTTATTTTTAAATAATTTTAAATAAGTTCTTGCAATTAATATTAAAAAAGAAATTCAAATAGTTAGATTAATTATTCTAAATCTTAATAAATCTAAATAAAAATTATTTGAAATATAAATTCCTCTGTTAAATAATCTTATTATTAAAGAAACTATTGAAAATATTAACAAATAAACAATTAATTGGTAAGAATTTAAATAAAAAACTAAACATATAATTATTAGCCCTATCAACAATAATTTTAACATTTAATTAAATTTAAAGAATTCATTATTTCATTTCCATAAAAAAAACTTATTAATACCAACAAACTTAATCCTAAACCGGCTTCACAAACAATACTAATTAAAAATACAAAAATTCTTAAAATATTAAAAAAGGAAAAATAAATACATATTATTAACAACAAAGATATATACATAAATTCGATTCTTAATAAAATTATTATTATTTGTCGACGATTCATAAATAAAGATACTAAACCAATAATATATAAAATTATAATTGAGATTATCATAAGTTGAAATAATTTATAAAAAATATTGATTTTGTAAATCAAACTAGAAATTTTCTTTCAATTTCAGAAAAGAATTTATCTCAATAAATCCCCAAAATTTATATACTTTTTTATATATTATTTTCTGAAATTAAAATAATTATTATAATAAGAATTTTATGCATGTCAATATCCAACCCAATTTCAATATTAATTTCCTTAATTTTATTAACATTATTTCTTTCAATTTCATTTTATTTTCTTTTTCAATTTTCATTAATTTCTTTATTAATAATTTTAATTATTTTAGGAGGAATATTAATTATCTTTATATATATAATTAGACTATGCCCTAATTATAAAATTATTGTAAATAAAAAAATAATTATATTCTCAATTTTTATAACAAGTTTCATTTCTTTTCCAACATATATAATAAATTTTGAAATAATTAATATAAGTAAAATTTATCTAATAAATTTTACTAATATATTAATTATAATAATAATTTTTCTTATTATTTCTTTAATAATTATTTCAAAAAATTTAAATTGAATTAATTGTCCAATTAAAAAATATAATTAAAATGCAAACTTATGTTAATCAATAAATTAATTCACCCAATTAAAAATTTACCTACACCGTCTAATATTTCATATATATGAAATTTTGGTTCATTATTAGGTTTTTGCTTAATAACCCAAATTATTACAGGTTTATTTTTATCAATAAATTTTTCAAGAGATATTTCAACAGCATTTTCCATAATCTCTCATATTCAACGAGATGTTAATAATGGATGATTAATTCGCTCTATTCATGCTAATGGAGCCTCATTATTTTTCATTTTTCTTTATTTTCATGTAGCACGAGGAATTTATTATTCTTCTTTCCATTTTTTTAAAGTGTGGCTATCTGGAATTATAATTATTTTCATTCTAATAGCAACAGCTTTCTTAGGTTATATTTTACCTTGAGGACAAATATCATTTTGAGGGGCAACTGTAATTACAAATTTAATTTCTGCTATTCCTTACATTGGAAGATCGATAACATATTGAATCTGAGGAGGATTTTCTGTAGACAACAATACTCTAATTCGATTCTTTTCTTTACATTTTCTTCTTCCTTTTATCTTATTATTTATAGTTCTTATTCATATTACATTAATTCACGAAAAGGGATCAAGAAATCCTCTAGGTATTTCAATGAATATTGATAAAATTCCTTTTCACCCTTATTTTAGAATTAAAGACATTCTAGGAATTTTTACAATTTTAATTATGTTTTCTTTAATTGTAATTGTTTATCCTTATAATTTAATAGATGCAGAAAATTTCAATATTTCTAACCCAATAATTACTCCCCCCCATATTCAACCTGAATGATATTTTTTATTTGCATATGCAATTTTACGTTCAATTCCTAATAAATTAGGAGGAGTAATTGCTTTAATAATGTCAATTATTATTATTGTTAGATTTTCATTTTCTATAAATAAAAAAATATCGTCATTTTATTTTAATAATTTAAATAAAATTTTATTTTGGTTTTTAGTAAATTGTTTTCTTATATTGACATATCTCGGAGCTATACCAATTGAATATCCTTATGATTTCATAAGTAAAATTTATACAAGATTATATTTTTTAATATTTATTTTAATTCCCTTATCATAGACTTTTTAACTATTGATTAAGTATATATTTTGAAAATATAAAAAAGAAAATTTTTTCTAAAAGTCTTATTTCAACTGAAAATCTTCATAATTAAATTCTAAATTTATTGCATATATTCTGCCAAGTTGAAAAATAAATTTTTTNAAAATTTAAATGAATTTAATTTCATTTCGTTTCAAACTCATGTCTATCGGTCATCTGGATATATAAAAGGAAGCGCTATGCCAGACTTTACACGCCAAATTTCCCACTATTTTGTTATCGGTCCTATATTTGAGCAAAATGTTTCCATTTCTCCTTTTTTCTCCGAATTTATACACTAGTAGATGTGAACATGACTTAGTATGACCCTTTGTTACTCTCCTATGGGTCAATAGATGAGACAGCCGGTTGTCGACCCTTATTCAAAATAGATGATATACTACATTGCATGCAAAAAGTCTTAATAAAAATTTAAATTGCAAATTTAAAGAAGATGAAATTATTAAACATCTAAGATTTATTTTTTTTTTT